GTCCTAGACAAGCAGATCTAATTTTAACAGCGGGAACAGTAACAATGAAAATGGCCCCCTCTTTAGTGAGATTATATGAGCAAATGCCGGAACCAAAATATGTTATTGCTATGGGAGCGTGTACAATTACAGGGGGGATGTTCAGTACCGATTCTTATAGTACTGTTCGGGGGGTCGATAAGCTAATTCCTGTGGATGTCTATTTGCCTGGCTGTCCACCTAAACCCGAAGCAGTTCTAGATGCTATAACAAAACTTCGTAAGAAAATATCTAGAGAAATCTATGAAGATAGGATTAGGTCTCAACGAGCGAATCGGTGTTTTACTACCACTCACAAGTTTCGTGTTGGACGCAGTATTCAGACTGGAAATTATGATCAAAGATTCCTTTATCAACCGTCATCTACTTCAGAGATTCTTACTGAAACTTTTTTCAAATACAAAAGTTCAACATCTTCGCACGAATTAGTGAATTAGATAGAATTCCTTTGTACAGAATAACAAGTCTCGGGTCAATCTTCATAAATTTCGTCGTAAACGTGAAATACTTATACAAATCAAAATGAGGGAGAGATAAAAAAGATGCAAGGTCGTTTGTCTGCTTGGCTAGTCAAGCATGGGCTAATTCATAGATCTTTGGGCTTTGATTACCAAGGAATAGAGACTTTACAAATAAAGCACGAGGATTGGCATTCCATTGCTGTCATTTTATATGTATGTGGTTACAACTATCTACGTTCCCAATGTGCCTATGATGTAGCACCCGGCGGATTGTTAGCTAGTGTCTATCATCTTACGAGAATAGAGTATGGCGTGGATCAACCAGAAGAGGTATGCATAAAAGTATTTGCCTCAAGGAGGAATCCGAGAATTCCGTCTGTTTTCTGGGTTTGGAAAAGTGTCGATTTTCAAGAACGAGAATCTTATGATATGTTGGGAATCTCTTACGATAATCATCCACGGTTGAAACGTATCTTAATGCCTGAAAGTTGGCTAGGATGGCCCCTACGCAAGGATTATATTGCTCCCAATTTTTATGAAATACAAGATGCTCATTGAATGATAAGAAACTCGTTTCCACTGATACAATTTTGAATTTAAGGATTGTACGTTCTGTTCTAGATTACCCAGAATAATGGAAGTCTCATTTGTATTAGGGAATTCTGGATAGGCTAAAAAAAGACAATTAGGGAGTCAGACAAACCAAATGAGTTCTGCATCATGAACTTTGTACTGCGCACATTACTTAGATGGGAAAGTCTTGTAGGGAGAAATGAAGACTGGAATATGAAAGAAAGAATACAAAGAGGGTATCAGGTTTGTTTTGATTTGGATTCGGTCTGAACTGAATCTTGTCTATTTCAACTCCTCTAGATTCTACTTTTTTGTTTTTCAACCAACTAAGTTAACCTTTCAAATATGTATAAAGTATTAGTATTAACATTCTTTTTGAACGAGGGAATAAATAAATAAAAAAAAAAAAGAGGAAATATAATCAAATTCTTTTAGATAGTTTGTCTACTAAACTCTACCCATCTATAAATATAAAATAGATGGGGTATATCCGTCCGAGATGGATAAAAGTCTGTATTATGATCTAGATTCGAAATAAATCGGTATGTCGATTAATATATTCGAATAGAATAAGCTAATACAAATTGATCATTTGTCAGGAACCAGATTTGAACTGGTGGAGGATTTTCAGTCCTCTGCTCTACCAGCTGAGCTATCCCGATGCCAGGAGCACTGGTGGAGGATTTTGAGTCCTCTGCTCTACCAGCCGAGCTATCCCGTGCCAGGAACCAGGTTTGAACTGGTGACACGAGGATTTTCAGTCCTCTGCTCTACCAGCTGAGCTATCCCGACCATTCCCAATGTATCATCCTCATTTTAGTAGATGACTGGGATTTATGTCAAGTAAAAGGATGAAAGAAGATTACAAAGTTTTATCCAGGTTCTGGAATTTCTTGGATCCTCAATAAGACAGCTTTGTCAGTTTCCGTATGAGAAATGATATCCATTGTGAATCATTCAAATGGGGAGTCCTTGTTCAAAGATATTCATTTTTATGTGTATCGTACGTATCTCACAAGACTTGTGATAAGATTCCGCCCCGATCCGTTTCGAAAAGAGTGAATGAGAAAGCTAAGGAATTTGGAAGCGCTAACTAAAAGAGAAAAGAGGGATAGGATAAATGGTTGGGGAATCAAATAGGCTTTTTGGGGATAGAGGGACTTGAACCCTCACGATTTTAAAAATCGACGGATTTTCCTCTTACTATAAATTTCATTGTTGTCGGTATTGACATGTAGAACGGGACTCTATCTTTATTCTGGTCGGATTAATCAGTTCTTCAAAAGATCTACCAGACTATGGAATGGAGTGAATTATTTGATCAATGAATATTTGATTCTTTCTGCAATGTGGAATCAATTCATACCAACTCTTCCTTTTTTTGTTTCGATGGAAAGATTCCTCGACCAACGTAGTCAACTCCATTT